GTCCTCGTAGCTTACAACAAAGCATGACACTGAAGATGTCAAGACGGTTGCCACACGCACCCAAGGACAAAAGACTTAGTCCTAACCTTACTGTTAGTTGTTGCTAGGATTATACATGCGAGTATCCGCGTTCCAGTGTAGATGCCCTGGACACCAATTACCTGGTAGATAGGAGCGGGTATCAGGCACACCTCTATTTGTAGCCCAAGACGCCTTGCAATTGCCACACCCCCACGGGTATTCAGCAGTAGTTAACATTAAGCAATGAGTGAAAACTTGACTTAGCCATAGCAATTCAGGGCCGGTAAATCCTGTGCCAGCCACCGCGGTCAAACAGGAGGCCCAAATTAACATTATAACGGCGTAAAGCGTGGTAGCATGTTATCCAAGTAGCTAAGATTAAAAAGCAACTGAGCCGTCACAAGCCCATGTCGCCCGTAAGGCCACTAGCTCAAAGAAAATCTTAGACCAACGATCAATTGAAATCCACGAAAGCCAGGGCCCAAACTGGGATTAGATACCCCACTATGCCTGGCCCTAAATCTTGATGCTTTATACAACCTAAGCATCCGCCCGAGAACTACGAGCACAAACGCTTAAAACTCTAAGGACTTGGCGGTGCCCCAAACCCACCTAGAGGAGCCTGTTCTGTAATCGATGATCCACGATATTACCTGACCATTTCTTGCAAGTTCAGCCTGTATACCGCCGTCGCCAGCCCACCTCCTCTGAAAGCCCAACAGTGAGCGCAATAGCCTAACCCGCTAGTAAGACAGGTCAAGGTACAGCCTATGGAATGGAAGCAATGGGCTACATTTTCTAGAATAGAACATACGGAAAGGGACTTGAAACTGTCCTTGGAAGGCGGATTTAGCAGTAAAGTGGGACAATCGAGCCCTCTTTAAGCCGGCTCTGGGGCACGTACATACCGCCCGTCACCCTCCTCAAAAGCGAACCAAACCCCCCCCATAACTAATAAGATACTCAGCCAAAGATGAGGCAAGTCGTAACAAGGTAAGTGTACCGGAAGGTGCACTTAGACTACCAAGACGTAGCTTTAAACAAAGCATTCAGCTTACGCCTGAAAGATACTTGCTCACACCAAGTCGCCTTGATGCCAAACTCTAGCCCAACCGACATTGACCTGGAATAACAAAGCCACTCAACACACCCAACCAAAGCATTTGCTAGTCCTAGTATAGGCGATAGAAAAGACACCATCGGAGCGATAGAGACTACGTACCGTAAGGGAAGGATGAAATAACAGTGAAATAAATAAGCTAAAAATAGCAAAGATCAACCCTTGTACCTCTTGCATCATGGTCTAGCAAGAAAAACCAAGCAAAATGAATTGTAGTTTGCCACCCCGAAACCTAAGCGAGCTACTTACGAGCAGCTATTGTTGAGCGAACCCGTCTCTGTGGCAAAAGAGTGGGATGACTTGTTAGTAGCGGTGAAAAGCCAACCGAGCTGGGTGATAGCTGGTTGCCTGTGAAACGAATCTAAGTTCACTCTTAATTCTTCTCCAAGGAACACCACAAACCCTAATGAAGCGAATTAAGGGCTATTTAAAGGGGGTACAGCTCCTTTAAAAAAGAACACAATCTCTACGAGCGGATAAGTAAATCTCCATCACCCATACTGTGGGCCCTCAAGCAGCCATCAACAAAGAGTGCGTTAAAGCTCAGCACCCAAAAATACGAAAACACTACGACTCCCTCCTCACTAACAGGCTAACCTATGCCAATAGGAGAATTAATGCTAGAATGAGTAACCTGGGTCCTCCCTCTACGACGCAAGCTTACATCCTTACATTATTAACAAACCACCCATATACGATCAATCCAACAAGCACAGTATTAAGTATTTTGTTAACCCGACAAAGGAGCGTCCACTAAGAAAGATTAAAACCTGTAAAAGGAACTAGGCAAACCCGTCAAGGCCCGACTGTTTACCAAAAACATAGCCTTCAGCAAACCCCCAACAAGTATTGAAGGTGATGCCTGCCCGGTGACCTGAGGTTCAACGGCCGCGGTATCCTAACCGTGCAAAGGTAGCGCAATCAATTGTCCCGTAAATCGGGACTAGTATGAATGGCTAAACGAGGTCTTAACTGTCTCTTACAGGCAATCGGTGAAATTGATCTCCCTGTGCAAAAGCAGGGATAAACCCATAAGACGAGAAGACCCTGTGGAACTTCAAAACCAACAGCCACCCTAAACTACTTACTCCCCCACTGGGCTCACATCTTACTAGGCTCCTGGCTGGTGTTTTTCGGTTGGGGCGACCTTGGAGAAAAACAAATCCTCCAAAAATTAGACCATCCCTCTAGACTGAGAGCGACCTCTCAACGTGCTAATAGCAGCCAGACCCAATATAATTGACCAATGGACCAAGCTACCCCAGGGATAACAGCGCAATCTCCCCCGAGAGTCCATATCGACGAGGAGGTTTACGACCTCGATGTTGGATCAAGACATCCTAGCGGTGCAGCCGCTGCTAAGGGTTCGTTTGTTCAACGATTAACAGTCTTACGTGATCTGAGTTCAGACCGGAGCAATCCAGGTCGGTTTCTATCTATGATGAACTCTTCCCAGTACGAAAGGATAGGAAAAGTGGGGCCAATGCTACAGGTAAGCCCTCGCCTTAAGTAATGAAACCAACTAAATTACGAAAAGCTATCACACCACACCACGTCCTAGAAAAGGACAAGCTAGCGTGGCAGAGCTCGGCAAATGCAAAAGGCTTAAGTCCTTTATCTCAGAGGTTCAAATCCTCTCCCTAGCTTCCCCCACAAACCAATGACTAACCACCCATATCTAATTAGCCTAACCATAGCCCTATCCTACGCCCTCCCCATCCTACTCGCAGTAGCCTTTCTAACACTAGTAGAACGTAAAATCCTAAGCTACATGCAAGGCCGAAAGGGACCTAACATCGTTGGCCCATTCGGTCTGCTGCAACCTGTAGCAGATGGCGTAAAACTCTTCACCAAAGAACCCATTCGCCCCTCCACATCCTCCCCAATCCTCTTCATCATAACCCCCATTCTTGCCCTGCTCCTTGCAATCTCAATCTGAGTTCCCCTGCCTCTTCCATTCGCCCTAGCTGACCTTAACCTAGGCCTCCTATTCCTATTGGCCATGTCGAGCCTCGCAGTCTACTCCATCCTGTGATCAGGATGAGCCTCTAACTCAAAATACGCCCTGATTGGAGCACTACGAGCAGTAGCACAAACCATCTCCTACGAAGTAACCCTAGCAATCATCCTACTCTCCACCATCCTCCTAAGCGGGAACTACACCCTAGGCACCCTTGCAGTCACCCAAGAGCCACTCTACCTCGTCTTCCCCTGCTGACCTCTTGCCATAATGTGATATGTATCCACGCTGGCCGAGACAAACCGCGCCCCATTTGATCTCACAGAGGGAGAGTCAGAATTAGTCTCAGGGTTCAATGTAGAGTACGCCGCAGGTCCCTTCGCCCTATTTTTCCTAGCCGAATACGCTAACATCCTACTAATAAACACACTAACAGTCATTATCTTCTTCAACCCAAGCTTCCTCAACCCACCCCAAGAGCTATACCCCACCCTTCTAGCCACAAAAGTTCTTCTCTCATCAGCAGGATTCTTATGGATCCGGGCCTCCTACCCCCGATTTCGATACGACCAACTAATACACCTACTGTGAAAAAACTTCCTCCCACTAACCCTGGCCCTATGTCTCTGACACATTAGCATACCAATCTCCTACGCAGGCCTCCCACCCTACCTAAGAAGCCCCATAAAGGAAATGTGCCTGAACATCAAAAGGGTCACTGTGATAAAGTGAACATAGAGGTACACCAATCCTCTCATTTCCTGCAAAACTAGAAAAACAGGAGTCGAACCTGCACTAGAGAGATCAAAACCCTCCATACTTCCCTTATATTATTTTCTAGTAGGGTCAGCTAAATAAGCTATCGGGCCCATACCCCGAAAATGATGGATAAACCCCTTCCCCTGCTAATGAACCCCCAAGCAAAATTAGTATTCATCACTAGCCTCCTCCTAGGAACAACTATTACCATTTCAAGCAATCATTGAGTCCTGGCCTGAACCGGACTCGAAATCAACACCCTTGCAGTCCTCCCCCTCATCTCAAAATCCCACCACCCCCGGGCCATTGAGGCTGCAACCAAATACTTCCTAGTCCAAGCAGCTGCCTCCACCCTAGTCCTATTTTCCAGCATAACCAATGCATGATATACTGGACAGTGAGACATCACCCAACTAACACACCCTTTTTCCTGCCTAATCCTAACCGCAGCTCTTGCAATGAAACTGGGCCTAGTCCCATTCCACTTTTGATTCCCAGAAGTCCTCCAAGGCTCCCCCCTCCCCACTGGCCTACTACTATCAACAGCCATAAAATTCCCCCCAATTACCCTCCTCTTCATAACCTCTCCCTCGCTAAACCCAACCCTGCTAACCACTATAGCCCTTCTATCCACAGCCCTAGGAGGGTGAATAGGCCTAAACCAGACCCAAACCCGAAAAATCCTAGCCTTCTCTTCAATCTCCCACCTAGGATGAATAACCATCATCATCTCCTACAACCCCAAACTAACTCTCTTGAGCTTCTACCTGTACGTTCTAATAACCACAGCAGTATTCCTGTCACTAAACTCAATAAAAGCTTTAAAACTATCAACTTTAATAACTTCTTGAACAAAAACCCCAACACTAAATGCAATACTAATACTAACGCTCCTATCCTTAGCAGGCCTCCCTCCCCTGACAGGCTTCCTCCCAAAATGACTTATTATCCAAGAGCTAACCAAACAAGAAATAGCCCCAGCAGCAACTATCATCTCCCTCCTCTCCCTCTTAAGTCTATTCTTCTACCTCCGCCTTGCATACTGCACAACAATCACTCTTCCTCCACACACCACAAACCACATAAAACAATGACACACTAACAAGCCAACTAGCCCCATAACGGCTATCCTTACCACCGTGTCCCTTGTACTTCTCCCCACTGCCCCCCTCATTCTCTCCATCACCTAAGAAACTTAGGATCACCTAAACCGAAGGCCTTCAAAGCCTTAAACAAGAGTTAAACCCTCTTAGTTTCTGTTAAGACTCGCAGGCCACTACCCTGCATCTTCTGAATGCAACCCAGACGCTTTAACTAAACTAGAGCCTTACAGGACTAGACAGATGGGCTTCGATCCCACGACTTTATAGTTAACAGCTATATGCCCCAACCACCAGGCCTCTGCCTAAGACCCCGGCACATGGTCAATGCACATCGATGAGCTTGCAACCCAACATGAATTTCACTACAGGGCCGATAAGAAGAGGAATCAAACCTCTGTAAAAAGGACTACAGCCTAACGCTTATACACTCAGCCATCTTACCTATGACATTTATCAACCGATGACTATTCTCCACCAACCACAAAGACATCGGTACCCTATATCTAATCTTCGGCGCATGAGCTGGAATAGTGGGTACCGCCCTAAGCCTCCTCATCCGAGCAGAACTAGGTCAACCTGGCGCCCTGCTTGGAGACGACCAAGTCTACAACGTAATCGTTACAGCCCATGCCTTCGTAATAATCTTCTTCATAGTTATACCAATTATGATCGGAGGGTTCGGGAACTGACTAGTTCCCCTAATAATTGGAGCTCCCGACATAGCCTTCCCCCGAATAAACAACATAAGCTTCTGACTCCTACCACCATCTTTTCTACTCCTCCTAGCCTCTTCCACAGTCGAAGCAGGAGTCGGAACCGGATGAACAGTATACCCTCCCCTAGCAGGCAACCTAGCCCACGCTGGAGCTTCAGTAGACCTCGCCATCTTTTCACTACACCTGGCAGGTATCTCCTCCATCCTAGGCGCAATCAACTTCATCACAACAGCAATCAACATGAAACCCCCTGCCCTATCCCAATACCAAACACCCCTATTCGTCTGATCAGTCCTAATCACTGCAGTTCTCCTACTCCTCTCCCTACCTGTCCTAGCTGCAGGCATCACCATGCTGCTAACAGATCGAAACCTCAACACCACCTTCTTTGACCCTGCAGGAGGAGGAGACCCTGTCCTATACCAACACCTTTTCTGATTCTTCGGACATCCTGAAGTCTATATCCTGATTCTTCCCGGATTTGGGATCATCTCTCACGTCGTAGCTTACTACTCAGGAAAAAAAGAACCTTTCGGCTACATGGGAATAGTGTGAGCAATACTATCCATCGGATTCCTGGGCTTTATTGTATGAGCTCACCACATATTCACCGTAGGAATAGACGTAGACACCCGAGCCTACTTCACTTCCGCCACCATAATCATTGCCATCCCAACTGGTATCAAAGTCTTTAGCTGATTAGCAACACTGCACGGAGGAACAATCAAATGAGACCCCCCAATACTATGAGCCCTAGGCTTTATCTTCCTTTTCACCATCGGAGGCCTAACAGGAATCGTACTAGCAAACTCCTCACTAGATATCGCCCTGCACGATACCTACTATGTAGTAGCCCATTTCCACTACGTCCTGTCCATAGGCGCAGTATTTGCAATCCTAGCAGGCTTTACACACTGATTCCCACTATTCACAGGGTACACACTCCACTCCACATGAGCCAAAATTCACTTTGGGGTGATATTCGTAGGCGTAAACCTAACTTTCTTCCCTCAGCACTTCTTAGGCCTAGCCGGAATACCTCGACGATACTCAGACTACCCAGACGCCTACACACTATGAAACACCATTTCCTCAGTAGGCTCACTCATCTCCCTTACAGCTGTAATCATGTTAGTCTTCATCATCTGAGAGGCCTTCGCATCAAAACGTAAAGCATTCCAACCAGAACTAACAAGCACAAACATCGAATGAATCCACGGCTGCCCTCCCCCATTCCACACATTCGAAGAACCAGCTTTCGTTCAAGTCCAAGAAAGGAAGGAATCGAACCCCCTTATGTTGGTTTCAAGCCAACCGCATAGACCACTCATGCTTCTTTCTCATAAAGAGACGTTAGTAAAACAATTACATGGCTCTGTCAAGGCCAAATTACAGGTGAAATCCCCGTACATCTCAACTACAAAACATGGCCAACCACTCACAATTCGGTTTTCAAGACGCATCCTCACCTATCATGGAAGAACTCATGCAGTTCCACGACCACGCCTTAATGGTCGCTCTAGCCATTTGCACTCTAGTCTTATACCTTCTAGCTCACATACTCACAGGAAAACTGTCATCAAGCACAGTCAATGCACAAGAAATCGAGCTCGTTTGAACCATTTTACCCGCTATAGTCCTGGTCATACTAGCCCTGCCATCATTACGAATCCTTTACATGATGGATGAAATTAACGAACCAGATCTCACTCTAAAAGCCATCGGCCATCAATGATACTGAACCTACGAATACACAGACCTAAAAGATCTCACATTCGACTCTTACATAACACCCACAACAGACCTTCCAATAGGTCATTTCCGCCTATTAGAAGTAGATCACCGCGTCATCGTCCCAACAGGATCCACTATCCGAGTCATTGTCACTGCTGATGATGTCCTCCACTCATGAGCCGTTCCAAGCCTCGGTGTAAAAACCGATGCAATTCCAGGACGCCTCAACCAAACCTCCTTCCTAGCCAACCGACCCGGAGTATACTACGGACAGTGCTCAGAAATCTGCGGGGCTAACCACAGCTTCATGCCCATCGTAGTCGAAGCCACCCCTCTCGCCAACTTTGAAAGCTGATCCTCCCTATCATCCTCCTAATCGCTGAGAAGCTATGAAACAGCGCTAGCCTTTTAAGCTAGAGATAGAGGGTGTCTTCCCTCCCCAGTGATATGCCTCAACTAAACCCAAATCCATGATTTTTTATCATGCTCACCTCATGATTTATCTTTTCCTTTATCCTGCAACCTAAACTATTAACCTTTACATCTATAAACCCACCATCCAACAAAACACCAACAACCTCTAACACTACCCCCTGAACCTGACCATGAACCTAAGCTTCTTTGACCAATTCTCAAGCCCCTCCCTACTAGGAATCCCCCTCATCTTAATCGCAATACTACTCCCAGCCCTCCTTCTACCCTCCCTTAAAAACCGATGAATTACTGACCGGCTATCAACACTACAGCTATGGCTCATCAATCTAATCACAAAACAACTGATAATCCCCCTAGGCAAAAAGGGACACAAATGAGCCTTAATCCTCACATCCCTAATGCTGTTCCTACTATTCACTAACCTACTAGGACTCCTACCTTATACATTCACCCCAACTACCCAACTATCCATAAACCTCGCCCTAGCCTTTCCCCTTTGACTAGCCACCCTACTCACCGGACTACGAAACCAACCCTCTATCTCACTAGCTCACCTCTTACCAGAAGGCACTCCTACACCCCTAATCCCCGCCCTCATTCTAATCGAAACAACAAGCCTCCTCATTCGACCCTTAGCCTTAGGTGTCCGCCTAACAGCCAACCTCACAGCAGGACACCTTCTCATCCAACTCATTTCAACTGCCACAACAGTCTTATTCTCAACAATACCAACAATCTCTCTCCTGACCCTAATAATCCTATTCCTACTGACCCTTCTAGAAGTGGCAGTAGCCATAATCCAGGCCTACGTCTTCGTCTTACTGCTAAGCCTATATCTACAAGAAAACATCTAGCCCCCAATGGCTCACCAAGCACACTCCTACCACATAGTAGATCCTAGCCCATGGCCCATCCTCGGAGCAGCCGCCGCCCTTCTCACCACCTCAGGCCTAACAATATGATTCCACTATAACACCCCATACCTCCTAGCTATAGGCCTGCTCTCTACCCTCCTCGTCATACTCCAATGATGACGGGACATCATCCGAGAAAGTACATTTCAAGGACACCATACCCCCACAGTCCAAAAAGGCCTACGATATGGCATAGTACTATTTATTACATCAGAAGCCTTTTTCTTTCTGGGATTTTTCTGAGCATTCTTCCACTCAAGCCTAGCCCCCACCCCAGAATTAGGAGGACAATGACCGCCCGTAGGCATCCAACCACTAGACCCAATGGACGTCCCTCTCCTAAACACCGCCATCCTCCTAGCCTCAGGTGTTACCGTCACATGAGCCCACCACAGCATCACAGAAGCAAGCCGCAAACAAGCCATCTGAGCCCTAACTCTAACAGTCCTTCTGGGCTTCTACTTTACTGGCCTCCAGGCTATAGAATACTACGAAGCTCCCTTCTCTATCGCCGACGGAGTATACGGATCGACCTTCTTCGTGGCCACAGGATTCCACGGCCTCCATGTCATCATCGGCTCAACCTTCCTCCTGGTCTGCCTTTTACGACTTATCAAATACCACTTCACATCTAACCACCACTTTGGATTCGAAGCAGCCGCCTGATACTGACACTTCGTAGACGTCGTATGATTATTCCTTTACATCTCTATCTACTGATGAGGTTCCTGCTCTTCTAGTATATTAATTACAATCGACTTCCAATCCTTAAAATCTGGTTTAACCCCAGAGAAGAGCAATGAACATAATCCTATTTATGATCACCCTCTCCCTGACTCTAAGCATTGCCCTAACTGCCCTAAATTTTTGACTCGCCCAGATAAACCCCGACTCAGAAAAACTCTCCCCATACGAATGCGGCTTCGACCCCCTAGGATCAGCCCGACTACCATTCTCAATCCGATTCTTCCTAGTAGCAATCTTGTTTCTACTTTTCGACCTAGAAATTGCCCTCCTACTTCCCCTTCCATGAGCCACCCAACTGGAACACCCCACTACCACACTAATCTGAGCCTCCACCATCATTCTCCTCCTCACCCTAGGCCTAGTCTACGAATGATCCCAAGGAGGACTAGAATGGGCAGAATAACAGAAAGTTAGTCTAACCAAGACAGTTGATTTCGACTCAACAGATTATAGCCACACCCTATAACTTTCTTTATGACATACCTTCACTTAAGCTTTTACTCAGCCTTCACCCTAAGCGGACTAGGATTAGCCTTCCACCGAACCCACTTGGTCTCAGCCCTACTATGCCTAGAGAGCATGATACTATCAATATACATCGCCCTGACTATATGACCCATCCAAATGCAAGCACCAATTTTCACCCTACTACCTATCCTCATACTAACATTCTCCGCTTGCGAAGCAAGCACAGGACTTGCACTCCTGGTCGCCTCCACCCGAACTCACGGCTCCGACCACCTACACAACTTCAACCTCCTACAATGCTAAAAATCATCATTCCAACCATTACACTCCTCCCCCTAACCATCCTCTCTCCGCGCAAACACCTATGAACCAACATCACAACACACAGCCTACTGATTGCCACCATCAGCCTCCAGTGACTCACCCCAACCTACTATCCAAGCAAAACTTCAACCCCTTGGGCCTCCATCGACCAGATTTCCTCCCCGTTACTAGTACTATCATGCTGACTCCTCCCATTAATAATTATAGCAAGCCAAAACCACCTAGAACAAGAACCAACTATCCGCAAACGAATCTTCATCTCCACAGTCCTATTTGCCCAACTATCCTTACTCCTAGCTTTTTCAGCCTCCGAATTAATGCTATTCTACATTACATTCGAAGCCACCCTCATCCCCACCCTCATTCTCATCACACGATGAGGCAATCAACCTGAGCGCCTAACCGCCGGCATTTACCTACTATTCTACACCCTAATCAGCTCACTACCACTACTAATTGTTATCCTCCACCTCCACAACCAAATCGGCACATTATACCTCCCAATCTTCAAACTAACACAGCCTGCAACACCAACATCATGAACTAATCTTGCCTCCAACCTAGCCCTACTCCTAGCCTTCATAGTTAAAGCCCCCCTATATGGCCTCCACCTTTGACTCCCCAAAGCACATGTAGAAGCCCCAATCGCTGGCTCCATACTGCTAGCTGCCCTTTTATTAAAACTAGGAGGATATGGCATCATACGAATCACAGCCTTAATAAACCCCATAGCAAACGGCCTCCACTACCCCTTCATCACCCTAGCCCTATGAGGCGCACTCATGACTAGCGCCATCTGCCTACGACAAACCGACCTGAAATCTTTAATTGCCTACTCATCTGTCAGCCACATGGGCTTAGTAGTTGCTGCAACCATAATCCAAACCCAATGAGCCATCTCAGGAGCAATAATCCTAATAATCGCACACGGACTAACCTCATCAATACTATTCTGCCTGGCCAACACCAACTACGAACGCACCCACAGCCGAATCCTCCTCCTCACCCGAGGCCTCCAACCCCTTCTACCCCTTATAGCCACCTGATGACTCCTAGCTAACCTAACAAACATAGCACTCCCCCCTACAATCAACCTCATAGCAGAACTAACTATTATAGTAGCCCTTTTCAACTGATCCTCCCTCACAATCCTCCTCACAGGAACCGCAATCATCCTAACTGCCTCATACACCCTATACATACTCACAATAACACAACGAGGCCCCCTCCCACCCCATATCCTATCAATTCAAAACTCCTCCACACGAGAACATCTCCTCATAGCCCTTCACATAATCCCCATGACCCTCCTCATCCTCAAACCCGAACTCATCTCAGGCATTCCCGCATGCAAGCATAGTTTAAACCAAAACGTCAGGCTGTGATCCTAAAAATAGGAGTTAAAATCTCCTTGCTCGCCGAGGGGAGGTTTAACCAGCAAGAACTGCTAATTCTCGCATCTGAGCCTAAAACCTCAGCCCCCTTACTTTCAAAGGATAACAGTAATCCAATGGTCTTAGGAACCACTCATCTTGGTGCAAATCCAAGTGAAAGTAATGGACCTATCTCTAGTCCTAAACACATTTATACTCCTCGTCCTAACAACCCTCTCCACCCCCATTGTATTCCCTCTACTATCAGATCACCTTAAAAATACCCCCACAACCATCACAAACACAGTCAAAGCTTCCTTCCTAATCAGCCTAATCCCTATGACAATCTTCATTCACTCAGGGATAGAAAGCCTAACTACCCTATGAGAATGAAAATTCATCATACACTTCAAAATCCCTATCAGCCTAAAAATAGACTTCTACTCCCTCACCTTCTTTCCAATCGCCCTATTTGTCTCCTGATCTATCTTACAATTTGCAACATGATACATAGCATCAGATCCGCTCATTACAAAATTCTTCACCTACCTCCTATTCTTCCTAATCGCCATGCTAACTCTAATCATCGCCAACAACCTATTCGTCCTATTCATCGGCTGAGAAGGAGTGGGCATTATATCCTTCCTACTAATCAGCTGATGACACGGCCGAGCAGAAGCTAATGCCGCCGCCCTTCAAGCCGTACTTTACAACCGAGTAGGAGATGTAGGCCTCATTCTCTGCATAGCATGACTAGCCTCCGCCCTAAACACCTGAGAAATCCAACAATTCACCTCTCCATCCCAAACACCGACACTTCCCCTCCTAGGCCTAATCCTGGCCGCAGCAGGAAAATCCGCCCAATTTGGACTCCACCCATGACTTCCCGCCGCCATAGAAGGTCCTACCCCAGTATCCGCCCTACTCCACTCCAGCACAATAGTAGTCGCAGGGATCTTCCTGCTTATCCGAACCCACCCCCTATTCAACAACAATCAGACCGCCTTAACCCTATGTCTCTGCCTAGGAGCTACCTCCACCTTATTCGCAGCCACCTGCGCCCTCACCCAAAACGACATCAAAAAAATTATTGCCTTCTCCACCTCAAGCCAACTAGGCCTAATAATAGTCACAATCGGCCTAAACCTCCCTCAATTAGCATTCCTACACATCTCCACCCACGCCTTTTTCAAAGCCATGCTCTTCCTATGCTCGGGTTCTATCATCCACAACTTAAACGGAGAACAAGATATTCGCAAAATAGGAGGACTGCAAAAAATACTACCAACAACAACCTCATGCCTCACCATCGGAAACCTAGCCCTAATAGGAACCCCCTTCCTAGCAGGATTCTACTCAAAAGACCAAATCATCGAAAGCCTGAGCACCTCCTACCTAAACTCCTGAGCCCTTCTATTAACCCTATTAGCCACCTCGTTCACCGCAGTATACACAATACGTATAATCGTACTAGTACAAAGCGGCTTCGTTCGAATTTCTCCTCTAACCCCAATAAATGAAAACAACCCAGCAATTATCTCCCCCATCACCCGACTTGCACTAGGCAGCATTACAGCTGGATTCCTCATTACCTCCTACATTCCACCAACAAACATCCCTCCTACAACCCTACCGCTCTCCATCAAAATCACAGCCCTAACAGTCACAGCCCTAGGAATTGCCCTAGCCCTAGAAATTTCAAAAATAGCCCAAACCCTAATCTTAACAAAACAAACCACCTTCTCAAACTTCTCCACATCCCTAGGATACTTCAACCCCCTTACACACCGCTTTATCTCAACAAACCTCCTAAGCGGAGGATACAAAATCGCCTCTCACCTCGTAGACCTCTCCTGATACAAAATACTAGGGCCAGAAGGACTCGCCAACCTGCAAGTAATAGCGGCTAAGACTAGCACCTCCCTCCACTCCGGATCAACTAAAGCCTACCTAGGATCTTTCGCCCTATCCATTCTCATCATCCTCGCATCAATACACAGAACCCCGACCTTAATGGCTCTCAATCTACGTAAAACCCACCCATTAATAAAAATCGTCAATAACGCCCTAATCGACCTCCCAACACCATCAAACATTTCTGGATGATGAAACTTCGGGTCCCTTCTGGGCATCTGCCTAATCACACAAATTATTACCGGCTTACTGCTGGCCGCACATTACACAGCAGACACATCCCTAGCTTTCAACTCCGTAGCCCACATGTGCCGAAACGTCCAATTTGGCTGACTAATCCGCAACCTTCACGCAAACGGAGCATCCCTCTTCTTCATCTGCATTTACATCCACATCGGCCGGGGCCTCTACTACGGCTCCTACCTCAACAAAGCAACCTGAAATGTAGGAGTCCTACTCCTCTTAGCCCTCATAGCAACCGCCTTCGTAGGGTATGTTCTTCCCTGAGGCCAAATATCATTCTGAGGGGCTACAGTCATCACAAATCTATTCTCAGCTATCCCCTACATCGGCCAAACTTTAGTAGAGTGAATGTGAGGGGGATTCTCAGTAGACAACCCAACCCTAACCCGCTTTTTCGCACTCCACTTCCTACTACCATTCTTCATCGCAGGACTGACACTAGTCCACCTCACCCTACTCCACGAAACAGGCTCTAACAACCCCCTAGGAATCCCCTCAGACTGCGACAAAATCCCATTCCACCCATACTACTCAATCAAGGACATCCTTGGATTCGCCCTAATGTTCACCCTCCTTGCCACCCTAACTCTATTCTCACCAAATCTGCTAGGAGACCCAGAAAACTTCACCCCAGCCAACCCCCTAGCCACACCTCCCCACATCAAACCAGAATGATACTTCCTATTTGCATACGCCATCCTACGATCCATCCCAAACAAACTAGGAGGAGTACTGGCCCTAGCTGCCTCCGTCCTAGTCCTATTCTTAGTTCCCCTGCTCCACACATCTAAACAACGCTCAATAACTTTCCGCCCCATCTCCCAAATTCTATTCTGAACCCTAGTAGCCAACCTCCTCATCCTCACCTGAGTCGGCAGCCAGCCAGTCGAACACCCCTTCATCATCATCGGACAACTGGCCTCCCTCTCCTACTTTACCATCATTTTAGTTCTATTCCCTCTTGCAGCCATCCTAGAGAACAAACTACTCAACCTTTAACCTACTCTAATAGTTTATAAAAACATTGGTCTTGTAAACCAAAGATTGAAGACTATACCTCTTCTTAGAGTTACCCCATTTCAGAAAGAAAGGAATCAAACCTTCAACGCCAACTCCCAAAGCTGATATTTTAATTAAACTACTTTCTGACCTTCCCCACCCCCTCCCTAAACAGCCCGAATCGCCCCCCGAGACAACCCCCGCACAAGCTCCAACACCACAAACAGAGTCAACAACAATCCTCAACCACCAATTAAAAACAACCCCGCCCCCCACGAGTAAAACACAGCCACCCCACTAAAATCCATCCGAACCCACGACACCCCAGCACCATCCACTGTTCCACCATCTACTAGACACTCAAACACCCCCCCTACAACCCCCCCCGCCACAACCACCAACCCCATCCCCAGGCCATAGCCAACAACCCCCCAATCCCCTCAAAACTCAGGATAAGGCTCCGCTGCCAAAGATACCGAATAAACAAACACTACCAACATACCCCCCAAATAAACCATAACCAGCACCAAGGACACAAAAGAAGCCCCTAAACTTACCAATCACCCACACCCCGCAATAGAAGCTACAACTAACCCCACCACCCCATAATAAGGGGAAGGATTAGACGCAACTGCTAACCCCCCTAAAACAAAACAAACGCCTAAAAATAGTACAAATTCTATCATAATTCCCACCCGGCCTCTCTCCGAGATCTACGGCTTGAAAAGCCGTTGTTATAAATTTTAACTATGGAAATCCCTCCCCCCCCTTCCCCCCCCCGCAGTATTTTCTTATTAACTTACGGGGTATGTACTTCCTCATCGCATCCACCGCCACATCAGACACCTAATGAAATGCAGGATATCCAACGCGATACGTATATGCATGCCCGGAAAAAGTGAAACATCAACTCCAAATAGATAATGTTCAAACCATAACATGCCCTAAAACATATTTGCTTCAGGTACTACAAAACCAGCTAACTAGACCCAATCTACACCATACAAGCGTCACCCTAGATCGGAAACAGCCCATCGTGCTTAACCCTTCCCAACGGAAACGGATAATGTCCCAGGACACCTTTGCATGCTCGAAGTCATAACGCTAGCCCACCTCCAAGGATACCAATCCCGTCCAACAGCCTTCAAGAACTCCCAAGCCAGAGTACCTGGTTATCTATTAATCGTGCTCCTCACGAGAACCGAGCTACTCAACGTCAGTTATGCCCACGGTCCTTAGCGTCAAGGACTTGAACTCCCTCTTACCCTCGAGGCCCAACTTGCTCTTTTGCGCCTACGGTTGTAACTTCAGGACCATAACTTGCTCCTAGCCTGCTCACTTGCTCTTCACAGATACAAGTGGTCGGATGAATAATCCTCCTCAGGTCTCGTTACTCCGGCATTTCCGACCTTCTACACTTAGTTTCTTTTTGGGGTCTCTTCAATAAGCCCTTCAAGTGCGTAGCAGGTGTTATCTTCCTCTTGACATGTCCATCACATGATCGGCGCACAGGGTACCGCCCGCGCTCTAAACTTGTCATGGTGTAAAGGTAACCTGTAGCAACTTTACACTGATGCACTTTGACCACATTCATGGAGGGCGCGCTATTTACCTCTTAAGTGCCAGAATAATGCATGGTCACTGGACATAGACTTTATATTTTCCCTTTCCAGGAATTCACACCTAAACCCTCATTTTTCATCATTTTTTTTTATTTTTGTTTTACATTTTAATTGCATTAATCAAATCCTCATTAATTACATACAATTTTTCAATCATTCATCGATCATCAATTCATTAACCCAGCACTCAAACTCCACCTAATAACAACAACCCATACCAAAATTAAAAACCAAACAAAAATAAAAACATTACACACAACACAATTCAACAAATA